AAATAATGATATTGTATTGTTAATTATTAAAATTTAACACCTTGTTCAAAGATGTTCATTTACATTTGTACGTGTATCATTCACAAGGCTTGTGATGTGATAAGAAAAAAATTTCCGCTCAGATTAATTTGTAAAAGAGTATAGTAAGAATTAATGATAAATATAACCCATTTTGAATCGCTAACAAAATGAGAAAGAAAAAAAAATAATTAGGGCGTCAACCAGGTATTTTTGGGGATAGAGGGACTTGAACCCTCACGATTTCAAAAGTCGACGGATTTTCCTCTTACTAGAAATTTCATTGTTGTCGATATTGACATGTAGAATGGGACTCTATCTTTATTCTTATCTGATCCGATTAATCCATTTTTAAAAAGATCTATCAGACTATGATGAAGTGAATGATTTGATCAATGAAGAATATTCGATTCTTTTTTCGATTTTTATTTGGAACCTATTCACAAATATTTTTCATAAAAATATAAAAAATTTACAGAACAGGTTCGGATCGTCATTAATTATTTTTAATCATTTGGAGATAGTATTTCAGTAAGTATACATATGTATATATGTTTATCTTTCATCCTGTCTGAAGTTTTGATGGAAAGATGCCTTTACAAATACAATCCAACCAACTCCATTTGTTAGAACAGCTTCCATTGAGTCTCTGCACCTATCCTTTATTTATTCTGGATTTATGAAACCCGTGTTTGTTTTCAGAAAACGGGATTTGGCTCAGGATTGCCCTCTGTTAATTCCAGGGTTTCTCTGAATTTGAAAGTTATCACTTGGTAGGTTTCCATACCAAGGCTCAATCTAATTAAGTCCGTAGCGTCTACCAATTTCGCCATATCCCCTTTTGGTTTGTGCTGTGATTAGGATCACATCATTATGTTGTTTAACCTTATTTCATTTATTTAGATTTAAATTATGCCGGAACCATTGAATTCATTAGAGATTCTTATATTGAAAAGTGTTTTCTCCTATTTGATTTCGCATTGATCGTTTTTCATCTTGTAGACCCATACTTGTTCTTGGTCCAATACGAAATGATTCGATCGTTTCTATATCAGAAATTAAATATCGATATATACCACGTATATATCTATTATAATATATATCTACTATATATATAGATGCCCCTGTTTCTATCATTGTTAATGTACAATTTTGAATAGTTGAACGGTCGGTTCTATTTTTTTTTTTTGTTCGTCTTATCTTTCGTCTTTTCAAATGAAACCGGAGGAATGTTTCATTGTGATCTGGGTTCCACTTTTCTTTTATCTTCTTATCATTTTCTTAAGCCAGACCCTCTATAACATAAAAAAAAAAAAACGAAAAGGGGCAATTTAAGTTAGATTATTTTTATTAATATTAATTGAAAATTTAATGAAATAGGAAATTCTTTCGAATTAGATAAATTCTATATATTTTATTATACGATTCGAATATAAAATAAATTATAGAATAAAATTATAACTTAATTACTAGATTATATTACTAACTTAAGTACCCAATTAAATTTCAAATTATAAATAAATATAAAATTATGTACTAAAATATTTAATTTCTAATTTATATAGTAATTATAGCCAAAAACAAAATTAAAAGACTAGTAAATCAAATACTATATTATAGATTCTAGTAAAAAAATCTTACTATACAAATTAAACGAATTAAGATATTTTTTATTCATAAACATATATTTTAGAAATATATCGAAATTAATAGATACAAATAAAATATTTTTGTAAATTCTATTTTACACTCTTATTCTTTATATATCTTATTCTTTATATATATATGTTTCTACCTCATATTTATTATAAAATAGCTAAGAATAAGCAGTTAAGATTTCAGTAGCAGCAATTTGTTTATTAAATTAGTATACGTGTAGAATTTATGTTATACGAGCCCGCTTAGCTCAGAGGTTAGAGCATCGCATTTGTAATGCGATGGTCATCGGTTCGATTCCGATAGCCGGCCTTTCGCCATTTGTTTGATTTTTTTTTTTTTAATACAATTAAATTCTATATATTGTATATATATACAATATATAGAATTGAAGGGCCGGATATTGATATAATTCCTCTAATTATTCTTTGTAATAATTAAGTAAATTTCGATTCATTTATCTTATCACATTTTAATTTATTTTTCATTTTGGTTTATTAAATTTAATAAAAAAAAAAGGGAGGGTCCTTATGTCGCGTTACAGAGGACCCCGTTAAAAAAAAAATACGTCGTCTGGGGGCTTTACAGGAACTAACTAATAAAAATCCTAGAGCCGGAAGCGATCTTAGAAACCAATCGCGCCCGGCAAAAAAGCACAATATCGTATTCGTTTAGAAGAAAAACAAAAATTGCGCTTTCATTAGGGTCTTACCGAACAACAATTACTTAAATAAGTTCTTATCGACGAAAAGCCAAAGGGTCAACAGGTCGGGTTTTACTACAATTACTTGAAATGCGTTTGGATAACATCCTTTTTCGATTGGGTATGGCTTCGACGATTCCTCAAGCCCGCCAATTAGTTAACCATACCTATTTACTAGAATATGGTATAATATGTAACTTCTTTCGAGTCTAAGCTCTTATTCTTATGTATGTGTAAACATGATATATGGACCTTGATCAGGTCCATGCCTACAGGCCTAAAATAAAAATAAATAAAAAATATTTAATTTAAGAATTTGTACGAAAATCTCGGGTTAAGATTGATCTAAACCAGTCCATATATATATAATTCAACATGCCAACTATTAAACAACTGATTAGAAACACAAGACAGCCAATCAGAAATGTCACTAAATCCCCCGCTCTTGGAGGATGTCCTCAGCGACGAGGAACATGTACTAGGGTGTATGTGCGACTCGTTCGGATCATGGACAAGGACAAAAAAAAGAAAGAAAACAATTGATCCAGTATCAATGATCAGTACCGGTGAGTAGGAGAAAATAGACTGGAAGAACTCCATTAAATATCTAAAATTAAAAAAAAAAGATATATCCTTCCATTGGGGTATCAAATGTATGGTTTCCGTTGGTGCAAATCCAATCACCTCAATTATCAATTTAAGATGAGAAAGAATTATCCATTGATAGTAAATGATATCAATTAAGCAGGGGAAATCCTATTTTAAAAAGTCCAAAATTTAGGCCTTATTCTTGTAAGAACGGATTACCAGGGTCAGCTACTCAGCTAATCTTCATAATTAAATACTGTTACTGTATAAGTGGATCTCGTTGTGAAAGACCTAGTACTAGATAATTATGGGTAGAGCCAAAGAGTGTGAGCTGTACAAGTTAACAATAACATTGATTAAATGAAGGAGGGGCTCCGGTGTATAGAGAGGATCTCACCGTTTAAGAAGTAACCGTAGAAACGATGGAACCCACTATAATCCATTTATTACTTTTTTATTTTTATTTATTTAATATCTGTTTTTGGTACTTAGTATCAATACAATTTTTATTTTTATTTCGAAGTGAAATGCCTAGAAAAAATATAGTGGTCGGGAAAGTTGGAGTAGCAAAAGCCATTGGAATTTTTATTTTATACATTGGAAAAATCCGTTTTGTTATTAATAAACTCGGACACGGGGAGGGAATAACTGAAAGAAAGGAAATCAATAAGTTATTTATCAAAGTTTCATTTATTCAATGACCAGAATTAAACGAGGGTATATAGCTCGAAGGCGTAGAACAAAAATGCGTTTATTTACATCTACTTTTCACGGGGCTCATTCAAAACTTACTCGAATTATTAATCAACAGAAAACAAGAGCCTTTGCTTCGGCCCATCAGGATAGGGGTAGACAAAAGAGAGATTTTCGTCGTTTGTGGATCACTCGGATAAATACAGTAATTCGAGACAATAAAGTATACTTTAGTTATAGTAAATTAATACACAAACTGTACAAGCAACAGTTGCTTCTTAATCGTAAAATACTTGCACAAATAGGTATATTAAATAAGAGTTGTCTTTATATGATTTCCAATGAGATCATAAAATAACGAGAGTGGAAAGAATCTGTTGGACTGGTTTACATGGAGTTCCCTATAGAATGAACTCTGAAAAGGTAGAGTAGAAATTAGTATTATAAAATATGATAAGGTCGTCAAAAGGAAAATGAAGAAACACGTTTAATAAAAAATATTTCTTCTTCTTCCCCAATTTTTTTTTATTACGACCCCACAATCAAATCGATATTTTCCTATTTTTAAAACAAAAAGAGCGTCAATCCGTATTTGAGTTTGCGTTGGAATTTTCTTTGTGATTCAATTTAAGAGTCAGCCTATTTTTTTCTGGTTCTACGACCTGAACTTCTAGCAGTTGACTCGCTTCTTTTAACTAGTTTATCATTATTAAGAAAGGGTAACAGAGATAAAATGCGAGCTTGTTTTATAGCAATAGTAATTAATCGCTGTTGTTTTAAGGTCAATCTATTCACCCGTCTAGATAATATTTTTCCTTGTTCGCTAATAAATCGACTAATTAAACTCATGTTTCTATAATCAATTCGATCCCCCGATTGGATCGTAGACAAACGCCTACGAAAAGATCGCTTGGATTTAAGAAAGATTCGCTTGGATTTATCCATGTTTTTTTTATTTCTTATCCTGAAGATCCCAATCCTATTTCTTAATTCTACATCGGATTTGATCCGATTGAAATAGGATTTGGTTTGTTTATATTTAAAAATATCTATATTTATTTATATTTAAAAATATCTATATATATATTAGATACCTTGTTATATATTCGATATATCGAATCTGTAATTTTTCATCTTCCTTGGAGTGGAAGACTGACACACAGGCGATCAGTTGGATCTATTTCTTTATTTCCCCATGAATCGTATGTTTGTAACAAAAGCGACAAAATTTTCTCAATTCCAATCGACTGGGCGTATTATGTCGATTCTTTTGAGTAATATATCTGGAAATGCCCGTTGATTCCTTAGTAACCCGATTTTGAACACAAATGGTACATTCCAACATCACCGTTACTCGGACATCTTTACCCTTGGCCATGAACCTCCTTTGGTTTTTGATTAATTCAATAATTAAATTCTTTAATTTTCCGATCAGAAGCGAGGAAAAAGAACGAAAAAATAAAAAAAGTAATTCGAAATCTAATTATGTAAAGTAAAAAATAAGTATTTCGTTACAATCAATCAATATAATATATTAATAAAAATTAATAGTAATAGAATAATTTCGAACTATAAATTTGGAATTTTAAACTGCGGTACAGCATTACATTTTCATTTAAATATCTTGTATTGTATGATATTGTTGCCCCAATCATCCCATTTTAACTCTATTTTTTATTAATTTAATTTTACTTTGAGCCTGACCCAAGTTCGTAGTTTTACCGAGGGGGAATCCCTCTTTATATTTTATTTAAAAAAAGCTATAAAAAAAGAAGGGAAGGGATTAGTTACAGATATTTGATTGTATCTCTAATCTTCTTCCCCTCTTTCCATATCAATAACTAGAATGAAAAAAAGGGGAATATCAACGCATCCGGAAAAAAACGATTGATCTCTATCAATAAACCTGCTAAAGAACCGAACCATAGAGTACTTACTACCGGTGCCACGGAGAGATATGTTTTTAGATCTCGCATTTTAAATCTTCCTCCTTCTTTATTATTTGTAATAAATAATGGTAATACATATATGACCAGATGTGTATATGCACTTAATGACTGACCGCTTGTATTTGTACGCGGAAGCCCTAACTCAAGTTGAAATGTACAAAATAGATATTAGCTTTCTTAATCTTAAAAGAAAAAAAATACGCCCCTTTATGTTATGACAAAAATTATCTAAAAATCTTCATTTTTCTTTTATGGTAGGTCTCATATTTATTTCATACGTTATATAATAGAAGTCTTTTACAAGAATTCTATGATTATATGTTATATGAACCCAAAAATAATAAATTACAACGTATTTGTGTATATTAATGGAATAAATAAAGATGTGGAAAACAAAATGGGGATTCTCTACAATGACACTGTAGACCAATTGAAAGGGATGTAGCGCAGTTTGGTAGCGCGTTTGTTTTGGGTACAAAATGTCACGGGTTCAAATCCTGTCATCCCTACCTATTACTTATCTTCTGAACAGTAACGAGGGATCAATTGAGTTGGACATACATAAAGTATAATAAATCTTTAATTTTATTTATCGTATATATGCAAGACAGATTGGGGTTACAAAATGTTTATTCTGATAATAAAGCGCTCTTAGTTCAGTTCGGTAGAACGCGGGTCTCCAAAACCCGATGTCGTAGGTTCAAATCCTACAGAGCGTGATTCTGTGTTCTTGTTAGCCGCGCTAGGTCGAAAATTATCACGGAAATAATTAAACCAATTTTCATTTGACCTCCCGCGGGTTAAAGTACGTAGAAGTAGGAGGTCAATCAAAAAACGGGTGTTAATTAATCAAAGGTCCAATTGATCACCGCGTCTGTATTGTAAATACGCAGTTACGAATAATCCAGCCAAAGTAATCGGAATTAGACCTAAGACGATTCCAAATAGAAAAACTTCAATCATTTCAATTTGTTTGAAAGGAAACAGGGGAGGTAATATATATCTTTAAATATCAATCTGTATTGACTATAAAATATCAATGATCAAAAATTGGAAGTTACTACGATAAGGAACTATAGAATATATGAACGATCATAGAAAGATTTTTTTTTTTATGAATTGTTTGTTTAATTAATTTTAAATAAGTCGTATCTTGCTCAGACCGATAAATAGAACTGAGGTTATAGTCAAAGCTGCTAGTAGAAAACCGAAATAACTAGTTAGAGTAGGCATTAAAAGGCTAAATGAAATATGTTCTTTTTGTACATATATTTAGAAAGCACTTACCTAAGTTGCAATTTTGGAAAGATACGAGGATAAACAAAAATATCAACTCCTTGAAAGGATAGATTCAATTGAAAGTTTTTGAGTCATCAAGTATTATAGATGATACTAACAAAAATAGAGTAACATAAGTCAAAAATAAATTAATCATCCGGGACATTTACGCATCCCGCAATTGCGAATCAACAGATTCATTGGGCACTCTTGGGTTAAATAAACAAATATACGTATATAACTAATATATAGAATAGTATAAATTATAAATTAAAGTAATAATTCCGAACTTTTTTATAACTTAATTCAAAAAAAACTTTCTTTGGGAATAAAATTGGAAAAAATTTGGATCGTTTTTTATTGTATCGAATCTTTTTTTTCGAACGAATCATTAATTCGGTAGTAGTTCATTCAAATAATCTTTCGATTGAAAATAAAAAAAGATATCCCATGATAAGATCAATCAAAACTCGGTTTTACTTTTTTTATTTTCATATTACAAAGCCCCCTCCTTGTAATTAGTTAAAGAAAGAGCCCTTTACTTTGTTTAGGTCTAATACAATACTGCGTGCATCGGACAATATTGATTATTATTTTATTTATTTGTTGTTCTCT